GAACATCGAAAATCGAATTTTTGGAATTGGAAATAATGTGATGGGCGAACGACGGGAATTGAACCCGCGCATGGTGGATTCACAATCCACTGCCTTGATCCGCTTGGCTACATCCGCCCCTTCCCTTATCTAGCTAAAGGATTTTCTCTTTTTTCCATTCATCATTATACTTCAGATTAAGATCGAGATCTTGGACATAGAATGACAATTTCAAAAATGTAAAAAAAGGAGTAATCAGCCGTGACACGTTCACTAAAAAAAAATCCTTTTGTAGCTAATCATTTATCGGGAAGAATTGAAAAACTCAACAGGAGGGAGGAGAAAGAAATAATAGTGACTTGGTCTCGGGCATCTACCATTATACCCACAATGATTGGCCATACAATCGCTATTCATAATGGAAAGGACCATTTACCTATTTATATAACAGATCGTATGGTCGGTCACAAATTGGGAGAATTCGCACCTACTCTCACTTTCGTGAGACACGCGAGAAACGATAATAAATCTCGTCGTTAGTCGTTCTACTAAGTATTCATGTGAAAAGCCTTATATTCATTGGCGGGGGAGAACTTTTATGATAAAGAACGAGAATTCGGATAGATCGGATAGAGAGGCAAAAGTGTTAGCTCAACATGTATGTATGTCTTCTTTAAAAGCACGAAGAGTAATTGATCAGATTCGTGGGCGTTCTTATGAGGAAACACTCATGATACTGGAACTAATGCCCTATCGGGCATCTTATCCAATTTTAAATTTAGTTTATTCTGCAGCAGCAAATGCTAGTCATAATATGGGTTTAAATAAAGCTGATTTATTTATTAGTAAAGCTGAAGTCAATAGAGGTGCTATTGTGAAAAAGCTAAGACCCCGGGCTCGAGGACGTAGTTATCTGATAAAAAAAACCACTTGTCATATAAAGATTTTTTTAAAAGAAAAATCTAAAATTTAGATTCCTATTTAGAAAAAAGAATATGGATGGAAAAAGAATAGAAAAATATGGGACAAAAAATAAATCCGCTTGGTTTCAGACTTGGAACAACTCAAAGTCATCGTTCTTTTTGGTTCGCAAAACCAAAAAATTTTTCCATGGGGTTACAAGAAGATGAAAGAATACGGAATTGTATTAAGGACTATGTAAAAAAGAATAAGAAAATATCCTCAGGTTTCGAAGGAATTGCCCATATAGGCATTCAAAAAAGAATAGATTTGATTCAAGTCATAATATATATTGGATTTCCTAATTTATTAATAGAAGGACGAACACGGGGAGTCGAAGAATTACAGATGAATGTAGAAAGAGAGTTTCATTATGTAAACCGGAGACTCAACATTGCTATCACAAGAATTGAAAAACCTTATGGACAACCTAATATTCTCGCAGAATATATAGCTTTACAATTAAAAAATAGAGTCTCATTTCGAAAGGCAATGAAAAAAGCTATTGAATTAACTGAACAAACGGGTACAAGAGGAATTCAAGTACAAATTGCAGGACGTATCGACGGAAAAGAGATTGCACGTGTCGAATGGATCAGAGAAGGCAGGGTTCCCTTACAAACAATTCGCGCTAAAATTGATCACTGTTCCCATACAATTAGAACTATCTATGGAGTCTTAGGTATCAAAATTTGGATATTTGTAAATCAATAATAATAAAATAATGGACCTTTCTTTATCTTGCTATTCTGCTCATCGATATAAAAGATTTAGAAACTCTTTTCCTTTTTTTTCTTAATCAAATAAAAACGAACAATTAGAATTCTATAAGGTTGAATAAAAATTTGATTTACCCTTTCTTTAATTTAGATTTTAATATAATTGCTATGCTCAGTGTGTGACTCGTTAGTTTTTTCTTTAGAGTTGAAAATTGAGATTGAAAAAAAAAGAAAACAGGCTGACCCCCTATAAACTTAGTAACTAGAAAAACTAAAGAAACTCAAAACTAATAACCAACTTATTGCTTCGTATTGCCGAGATCCCAAGAAACAGTCACTATATGAATGAATCGATCATGTAGTTGTAGCAACTGAAAATCTTTTTATAAAAAAGAAATCTGATTATGAATTGTGAAACAAAAAAAGGGATGTGGAAAAAAGGAAGGATGATAGAAAGAGAGAATAAAGATCTCAAGGATATATGATTCCCATATGTATGGTTTATGAATACCCATAAAAAAGGGCAGTGTTATAAAGCAATATACAATAAAAATACAAAATATACAATGACAATATAATAATAAAGATACAAATAAAAAATATTAAATATAATAGAAAATAGAGAATAATTTAATCGAGCTTCGAGTTAAGAAAAACTGAGGAGATTAACTCGGAAACAAACAACAGATTTTATTGAGAGCTCCATTGCAGAGTTCAGGCCTAAGCATTAACGGAGAAGCTATGGGAACGATGGAACCTGTGAATACATAGATTTTATTTAAAACGAATCAATCCTAATGATTCATTGGGTAGGATGGCGGAATGAACCGAGAAAGGATGGATTGATTCTGAATGGTCATGAATTTACCCTACAAATTAAGGAGGAAAGAGTCAATATTCGCCCGCGAACCTTTTCTTTATCTTTATTCTTATTTCATTTATTGGATGACTTTTGGCGTGATTGGATAGAGGTAAAGTAAAATACCTTAGAAAATCTTATAAAATAAAGAATCGTTATATAGAAAAAAACACACCTAGTTATCTAGAGAAAAAGGATTAGTATATTCTTTTTTTTTTTTTTTTATGAAATACATAAAGACATGTGTCTATTTAATATTATTTAATCATTTCATTCGCGAGGAGCTGGATGAGAAGAAACTCTCATGTCCGGCTCTGCAGTAGAGATGGAAAACAACCATCAACTATAACCCCAAAAGAACTAGATTTCGTAAACAACATAGAGGTAGAATGAAGGGGATATCTTGCCGAGGCAATCGTATTTGTTTTGGCAGATACGCTCTTCAAGCACTTGAACCTGCTTGGATCACAGCTAGACAAATAGAAGCAGGTCGAAGAGCAATGACACGATATGCCCGTCGCGGTGGAAAGATATGGGTACGTATCTTTCCTGACAAACCTGTTACTGTGAGACCTACAGAAACACGTATGGGTTCGGGCAAGGGATCCCCCGAATATTGGGTATCCGTTGTTAAACCGGGCCGAATACTTTATGAAATGAGTGGAGTATCAGAAACTGTAGCCAAAGCTGCTATGGAAATAGCTGCATGCAAAATGCCTATACAAACTCAATTTGTTTTTTCAGGGTAGGTAAACAAAACAAAAGAAAAGGGAGTATTGAGAATGAACACGGATTTCTTTATCTCTGGACAGACAATATTTCTTTTTTCCCTTATCCCTTAGTATTGAAATAAGGAATTCAAATAAAAATGATATGATTCAATCTCAGACCCTTTTGAACGTAGCGGATAACAGTGGAGCTCAAGAATTGATGTGTATTCGAATCATAGGAACTGGTAATCACCGATATGCTCATATTGGCGATGTTATTGTTGCTGTAATAAAAGAAGCAGTGCCGAACATGCCTATAGAAAAATCAGAAGTAATTAGAGCTGTTATTGTACGCACGTGTAAAGGACTCAAGCGTGACAACGGCATGATAATACGATATGATGACAATGCGGCGGTTATCATTGATCAAGAAGGAAATCCAAAAGGAACTCGAATTTTTGGTGCGATTGCTCGAGAATTGAGACAGTTGAATTTTACTAAAATAGTTTCATTAGCGCCTGAAGTCTTATAGATGAAATATAGGATATATCCTATAATATATAATAATCATAATATAGAATAGTAAAACACCTGAAATATATCTGAAATAGATCCGATTAATAGATTGTTTCTCATGCATATACTTTGAATTCCTAATAATTTTTCATAAAAAAAAAAAAAAGAAAGAAAAATAAAACAAAAAGAAGCATGTTGATTATATCAAAATGAGGAGGCACCAACAACTATAGTTCGTCATGGGTAAAGACATTATTGCCGATATAATAACTTCTATAAGAAATGCTGACATGGATAAAAAGGGAAGAGTTCAGATAGTATCTACTAATATCACTAAAAACATTGTGAAAATACTTTTACGAGAAGGTTTTATTGAAAACGTTCGAAAACATCAAGACAGTCAAAAAAATTTCTTGGTTTCAACCTTACGGCATAGAAAGATTAGAAAAGGTAATAAAATGATTTTAAAGCGTATCAGCCGACCCGGTCTACGAATCTATTCCAACTATCAAAGAATTCCTAAGATTTTAGGTGGAATGGGGATTGTAATTCTTTCTACTTCTCGAGGTATAATGACAGATCGAGAAGCTCGACTAGAAAAAATTGGAGGAGAAATTTTGTGTTATATATGGTGATTCTCCTGGGTTACCCTAATTTTCTCTTGAACTTACTCTTTGTAAAATAGAGAGGAGAAGTTCATTATAGAACTCTTCCTCTATTAGTTGATACTTAAAGGGGGTTTCCCTGGAATGAAAGAACAAAAACTGATTCATGAGGGTTTAATTACTGAATCACTTCCCAACGGTATGTTTCGAGTTCGGTTAGATAATGAAGATCTAATTCTAGGTTATATTTCAGGAAGAATCCGGCGAAGTTTTATACGTATACTACCCGGAGATAGAGTCAAAATCGAAATGAGTCGTTATGATTCAACCAGGGGACGTATAATTTATAGACTTCGCAAAAAAGATTCGAACGATTAGATCATTCTTTTAAACATCCTTTTCTTAGGGATATAATTCGAAGTGAAAAAATAAACTGATTCTTGTAAAAAAAAAAAAAAAAAATAGATTCAGAATGAAGGTAAGGAATGATAAATATGAAAATAAGGGCTTCTGTTCGTAAAATTTGTGAAAAATGTCGCCTGATTCGTAGGCGGGGACGAATTATAGTCATTTGTTCCAATCCGAGACATAAACAGAGACAGGGGTAATCTTTCTTAAGTTATAAATAAAGATCAAGAACTTTTTAAAACAACCCATGTACATGTAAAAATAAATAATAAAGGATTCGTTTTAATATGAAATGTATATCCCCGTATCTTTCTGTAGATTTCTGATTCTTCTTTCTCTTTCTTTTATTCTTATGAATATGATATAATAAAATTATGACAAAACCTATAGCAAAAATTGGTTTACGTAAGAATGCACATATTGGTTCAAATAAGAATGAACGTAGAATACCAAAAGGAATTATTCATGTTCAAGCGAGTTTAAACAATACTATTGTAACTGTTACAGACGTACGAGGTCGGGTGGTTTCTTGGGCTTCCGCAGGTACCTCTGGATTCAGAGGTACAAGAAAAGGAACACCCTATGCTGCTCAAGCAGCGGCGTTTAATGCTATTCGTACAATAGTAGATCAGGGTATGCAACGAGCAGAAGTTATGATAAAAGGTCCGGGTCTTGGAAGAGATGCGGCATTACGAACAATTCGTAGAAATGGGATGCTCTTAAGTTTCGTACGTGATGTAACACCCATGCCGCATAATGGATGTCGCCCCCCTAAAAAAAGACGTGTGTAAAAATAAGAATTCAAGAGATTCCAAGAGAAATAAAATATTCAATGATCTGATCCAATAATCAGAAATAAAAGAAAGATAATAGTATGGTTCGAGAAGAATTAGCAGGATCCAATCGAACACTACAGTGGAAATGTGTTGAATCAAGAGTAGAAAGCAAGCGTCTTCATTATGGTCGTTTCGTTTTGTCCCCGCTTAGGAAAGGTCAAGCGGATACCATAGGTATTGCCATGCGAAGGGCTTTACTTGGAGAAATAGAAGTAACATGTATTACACGTGCAACATCTGAAAATGTACTGCATGAATATTCTACAATAGAAGGTATTGAAGAATCAGTACATGAGATTTTAATAAATTTGAAAGAAATTGTATTGAGAAGTAATCTCTATGGAATTAGGAACGCATCCATTTGCGTCAGGGGTCCAAAATACATAACAGCCCAAGATATCATCTCACCACCTTCTGTAGAAATAGTTGACACGACACAGCATATAGCTAACCTGACAGAACCAATTGATTTGTATATTGAATTACAAATAAAGAGAGATCGCGGATATCATATGAAATCCACAAACGACTCTCGCGATGGAAGTTATCCTATAGATATTGTATCTATGCCTGTTAGAAATGCGAATCATAGTATTCATTCTTACGGAAATGGGAATGAAAAACAAGAGATACTCTTTCTAGAGATATGGACAAATGGAAGTTTAACTCCTAAAGAAGCACTTTATGAAGCTTCTCGTAATTTAATTGATTTATTTATTCCTTTTCTACATGCAGAGGAAGAGGACATGAATCTCGAGGAAAATGAAAACAGATGGAATCTACCCCCTTTTTATTTTCAAGACAGATTCACTAATCTCAAGAAAAACAAAGAAGTAATTCCATTGACATGTATTTTTATTGACCAATCAGAATTGTCTTCCAGGACCTATAATTGTCTCAAAAGGTCCAATATACATACATTATTGGACCTTTTGAGTCACAGCCAAGAAGATCTTATGAAAATGGAATATTTTCGCATAGAAGATGTAAAACAGATATTGGGCACTCTACAGAAGCATTTTGCAATCAATTTACCTAAGAAAAAATTTTCATTTTAAAACCTTTTCATTCTTTATTTTTTATAAATAAAAAATAATAGAATGAGTTTTTAATCTCCGATACAATCCATATATTTGTATTTGCAGAATAGATCATAATAAGATTGATGTATCTAGGGAAGATCCAGAAGGGGATCTTCCCTAGATACCTATGTCGTGGTATTTCACAGTTGAATCACTTTGAAAAAGACCTAAAGTGAGGGATTTCTCAATAGGTAAAGTTGCTCCAATACCTAACCAAAGAGCTACTGCGGTACCGATCAAAAAGACTGTTGTAGCTACTGGACGACGGAATGGATTTTGGAATTTATTGACATTCTCCAAAAAAGGTACTGTTAATAATCCTATTGGTACTGAAACCATTAAAAGAACACCCAATAACTTATTGGGTACTGTGCGAAGTATTTGAAATACGGGAAAGAAGTACCATTCGGGTAATATTTCCAACGGAGTTGCAAACGGATCCGCCGGTTCACCGATCATTGACGGCTCTAGAACTGCTAAACCCACATTACATGCAATAGTGCCTAGAATTACTACTGGAAAAATATATAAAAGATCATTGGGCCATGCGGGTTCTCCATAATAATTATGCCCCATGCCTTTAGCCAATTTAGCTCTTAATACAGGATCATTCAAATCAGGTTTCTTTGTTATTTGGATAGGTGAATTCTTGTGAATCCATCCCCCAAAGGAACCGGACATGATAATTTTTTATCATCCGGCTCGAGCAAGAATCAAAAGAATCACAGAAAGAGATCCATAGAAGATTTCATATATATCTACATATATAATGTAACATAGAATAACTCTATGTAAGAAAAGATTTATCAAATCCTATTTTCCCGAGTTACAATGAAAGAATTAAGTTCTGGCAACAAGGAAATGCTCAAGATCCAAGTAGGCTTACAAATTCGATCATGATCAAGTGCTTTTTGGATTGTCTCATGTATTTTGGTTGGTATTTATCCTCACAACCTCTTTATTTTATTACATACAAAAATTTTACTTGTTACTAATAAAGTCTAGTCCCTGTTCTTCCTTAGATCCCTTATTTCACTCCGATAGTATCATAGATCAGGGTCGATGCAGAGGAAATGAATGCATCTACATACTATAAAAAACTTACTAAGATTACTATCAAATTAATACTTATACTATCAATTTATCAATTAATTAAAATAAAATCACTAAATAAAAGTGGAATAGATAGAACATTGGATCATCCCACATCACTTATTCTAGGGATCTTACGGAGCCTTTTCATGCATGACATGATTCGGGGTATGGGTATGATCATAGAAAAGATTCTCCTCAAGCGAACCGACCTATCCTATACTATGCTATATAAGGGGATTAATTTGATGGTTGGATGCGGAGACACATTGGGTTGTGAATTCCAACGTGGCGGATAAAATCATATATCTGCATGGACCAATCAATAGTTCAAGTCACACACTCCCATAATCCATAATCCATCCTCTTTTAGTCAAATATACTTCAACTATCCAATTCGTATCAAATAAGCAATACTTCAGAGTTGAAGAGAAGTATCCAAAGAACATGCCTTATTTTTCAATAATCCATATTTGTAGCAATGAAAAACTCTTGTTCCTCCCCGATATGATAAATCACAAATATCTATGATCTGCTTTCTTTTTCTCTATAAAGGACCCGAAATACCTTGCTTACGTATCATTGGAAAGTGCATTAACATAAATACGGCAGTAAGAAGAGGCAATACAAAAGTATGTAAACTATAAAAACGAGTCAAAGTGGATTGGCCTACACTAGCACTTCCGCGTAATAATTCTACCAAAGGCGATCCTATTATAGGAATAGCTTCAGGCACACCTGTCACAATTTTTACTGCCCAATAGCCGATTTGGTCCCGAGGTAAGGAATAACCAGTTACGCCAAAAGATGCGGTCAATACAGCCAGAACCACCCCTGTAACCCAAGTTAATTCGCGGGGTTTTTTAAATCCACCCGTAAGATACACACGAAATACGTGCAAGATCATCATTAAAACCATCATACTTGCTGACCATCGATGAACTGATCGAATTAACCAACCAAAGTTGACCTCAGTCATTATGTATTGAACAGAGGAAAAAGCCTCTGTAACAGTTGGACGATAGTAAAAGGTCATAGCAAAACCCGTAGCTACTTGTACTAAAAAACAAGTAAGCGTAATCCCCCCTAGGCAATAAAATATGTTGACATGAGGAGGAACATATTTACTAGTTATATCATCTGCAATCGCTTGAATCTCGAGACGTTCCTCGAACCAATCATATACTTTATTGAGATAGGTAACTCAAGAAAGACTCCCCCTCTGAGAGCCGTATATGAGAATTTCATCTCGTACGGCTCAAGCCAAAATACACAAACACAGGTTTCAACGGATATGGAATAGAGAGTTTAAAACTTATTGTTACTTAGCCGCTCAACTCGATTTGACCCAAAGATACGAAGTAAGAAAAATCCGGAATCTCTTCTTTGTGATGATAATGCCAAGAAATAAAATATCAAGTCGGCTCCTCCATCTTTCTTTATGTTAATCGTGATAGGCCTCTTGAATCTTCTCTTTCCTATTTTTTTTTTATAGGAATTATCTTGTTGAGACCCTATGAATCAATTAAAACCTCAGATTCATACTAAAACCACGATGATTTAATAAACCAAAAGCTAAACTCAAAGGTTTTCTGAGCAAAAACCTTTTGATCATCACTTCTTCAAAGAATGTAATGACTCAATAGAAATAGTTTTTTCGGTCAAAAGGAGTCTGAAAGAAAAAGTTGTTTGAAGAACTATTTTACATTTTTTATTACCCGGTTGCGAGGTCTGAATAATAGGTATGAATCATAGTTCAAATATTTCTTTTTTTGATCTATTCTATAAAGTACGTGCTCCAGAGATTAGAATAAATATCTGACGAGATAGAATCATCTTGATAGAGATGACAGGTTCATTCTCTGTATTATCAATAGGATCAATTATAACAAGTCACACGCTCATATTCCGGAAATGAAATATCGAAACAAATAAATTTCACGATCGAACTACCAAAAAGGTCTATAAATAAAAGTCTTAGGTAATCTTAAGTTGAAGTATTCGGTATTTTAAGAATTAAGTAAGTATAAGTAAAAGAATCTTTTTTGATTGAGATTTACTAGCTTTTTTGGACTAATTAATTGAAATTCCATCTAGTAAAACAGATGAATTATAAATTTCCAAAATAATAGATAGAAATATTGCAAAGAGAGCCATTGCGACTCCCATAAGTGGTGTAGTACCCCACCCTGGAGCTACTTTTCCATATTCCGAATTCAATGGTTTCAATAAACTCCCTACGCCAGTTCGTCTTGGCCCAGATCTAGAACTACTCTCAACGGTTTTTGTAGCCATAAATCCTCTTTTATTTCATCATGGGTTGAAATCTGTTGACTTTGTATATCATTCCGTTGTAGTTGTAAATAAATGACATTATCGTGATCCAGTGTGATCTTGAAATTCTCGAAAAAATGGAAACAGCAACCCTAGTCGCCATCTTCATATCCGGTTTACTTGTAAGCTTTACTGGGTACGCCTTATATACCGCTTTTGGGCAACCCTCTCAAAAATTAAGAGATCCCTTCGAAGAACATGGGGACTAGTTGAAGTAATGAGCCCCCAATATGAATAGGGGGGCTCATTACTTCAATGGAAATAATGAGAAATCATTTCAACTTTTTAGTTGGAACTTTAGGTGGTTCTCGAAAGAAGATAGCGAAAAATATTATCCCTAAAGTCGAAACTAAGAGGAATGTATAAACCAATGCTTCCATAGATTCGATCGTGGTTTACAATTATAGCTTCCACACCTATTCATTTTGGATCATTATAAATTAGAAATTTCTATTTACAATTTACTATATACTATATATATATATAGTCATATCTTATTAATATTCTATTTATATAATTTCTAATATAATTTTTATTTAATATTGTATTTTTATTTTCTTTTTATTAGATCTTATTAGATCTATTAGATTGAGATATTTTATTTTAAAATAGAAAATATGAGATTGATAATTAGATTCATATAGATCTATATGAAATATATAATAGATTCAATTAATATATAAAAATAGAAAATAGAAATTCTAGTTTAATTAGAGAGATTAACAATTTAGATAAACTAAATAACTAAATACTATATAAATAGTATTATATAAATACTAATATAAATACTATCTAATATAAATACTATAAAATAATATACTAATAAAAAATAAAAAAAAAAAAATATATATATATATATACTAGAAAGACTAGAATAAAATAATAAATAATAAGAGATAGAGGCAAAAGATGGCAAAGAGATTTTGTATCAGACTACTTGTCTCCTTGTAGTTGGATCTCCAATCTTTTGGAATGCTCCAAATTCTACTTGAGCATCCAAATCTGGATCAATACCGGCAAAAACATCTCTGAACAAGGTTCTGGCGCCGTGCCAAATGTGTCCGAAAAAGAAGAGCAAAGCAAGCGTAGCATGCCCAAAAGTAAACCAACCCCTCGGACTGCTACGAAAAACACCATCGGATTTCAAAGTAGCTCGGTCTAATTCAAAAATCTCACCTAATTGGGCACGTCTAGCATATTTTTTCACAGTAGCAGGATCACTATAAATGACTCCATTGAGTTCGCCACCATAGAATTCAACAGTTACCCCTACTTGTTCAACACTATACTTGGATTCTGCCCTTCTAAAAGGAACATCGGCCCTCACAATTCCGTCTCCATCTACCAAAACTACCGGAAATGTTTCAAAAAAGGTAGGCATACGACGTACAAAGAGTTCGCGCCCTTCTTTATCTCTAAATACGGGGTGCCCTAACCACCCAACAGCTATTCCATCTCCGTTATCCATTGAACCTGCTCTGAATAATCCCCCTTTCGCCGGATTATTACCAATGTAATCGTAAAAAGCTAATTTTTCGGGAATTTTAGACCAAGCTTCGGATAAGCTCATATTTTCGGCTAGTCCGTCCCCAACTCTTCGATATATTTCTTGCTGGAAGTACCCCTGATCCCACTGATAACGAGTGGGGCCAAATAATTCGATTGGGGTAGTTGCTGAACCATACCACATAGTTCCAGCAACAACGAAAGCTGCAAAAAAAACAGCAGCAATACTACTGGAAAGCACAGTTTCAATATTACCCATGCGTAATCCTTTGTATAGACGTTGAGGCGGACGGACACTAAGATGGAATAGACCCGCTAATATGCCCAATGTACCTGCTGCAATATGATGAGAAGCTATTCCCCCCGGAACAAAAGGATCAAAACCTTCCGCACCCCACGCTGGACTTACAGATTGTACTTTTCCAGTTAGTCCATAAGGATCAGACACCCATATTCCAGGACCATATAAGCCTGTTACATGAAATGCGCCAAAGCCAAAGCAAGCGACTCCTGAGAGAAATAAATGAATTCCAAAGATCTTGGGCAAATCCAAAGAAGGTTTTCCCGTACGTTCATCACAGAATATTTCTAGGTCCCAATACACCCAATGCCAGATAGCTGCCAAGAAGCACAAGCCAGAAAACAAGATATGTGCCCCTGCCACGCCTTCATAACTCCAAATGCCCGGATTCGTTATAGTTCCTCCCGAGATACTCCAACCCCCCCACGAATTGGTTATTCCTAAACGAGTCATGAAGGGTATAACGAACATGCCTTGTCTCCACATTGGATCAAGAACGGGGTCAGAGGGATCAAAAACCGCTAATTCATATAGAGCCATAGAGCCAGCCCAACCAGAAACTAGAGCTGTATGCATTATATGGACAGAAAGCAATCGACCGGGATCATTCAATACAACAGTATGAACACGATACCAAGGTAAACCCATGTAAATACCCCTTTCTGAAAAAGAAATAGACATTATGTAACTTTATCGCATTGGAAAAGACTAGACTGTGTACTTCACCTGTTCGGTAGATCTTGTATGGGAAAGGATTTATATTTATTTGTATTCCCTTCTCTTTCTATTTCAAAGAACAAAGAGAAACAGATCTTATTCTATACCCGATAAGTACCAATACGCAATGGGAAGACTTTGGGGAAAGAATGCATAGATACTCGTTTTTCATCCAAAATCATTTGAACAATCGGCTGATCCGATCGATCCCGTTCGTTACATTCTTTCTTTATTCATTCTGTCTTCTTCTATGAACCTTCTAGTCTATTCCAGACTATACTGTATATAAAGTATACTAATATACTAATTTAGTATAGACTTAGACTTATATATACTATAATATAGTATAATATTAGAATATTATAGTATAATATTAGAATATAAGATATAAGAAAAATATGAAGTTTTATTTTATATAAAATAAGATTATAAATATAAATATAATAAGAATATTTATAATAATATAAATATAAATGATATATATGATATATATAAGTTCTAAATAGGTTCTAAATATAAGAATATATTAAGTAAATAAGTCAGTAAAATTAAGTTAGGAGTATATATATTTTCTTTATATATTATATATATTAAATATATAAAGAAAATATATAAAGAAATATAAAAATAAAAAGAAGAAAAAGGAATATAAAATCTAAAAATAAAATCTAAAAATAAAGAGAAAAAATGATTAAGACAATAAAACCATTTTTACGTTTCCATATTAAAGTAAAGTAAAGTACTTCATTTTTTTCTTTAGCTTAATGCCTATTGGTGTTCCAAAAGTACCTTTTCGGATTCCTGGAGAGGAAGAGTCAGCTTGGGTTGACGTATAGTGCGACTTGTCAGACATATTGGTCATATGGTATTTCCCCGTTATCTCCCCCGATCGAGTATTCTCCGTTTCGCCCAATCCAATAAATTATATATTGTATTGATTGAACTATCAATAATTTGGAGCGTGAAACGCAATAATTCCTATTGGAGATCAATGTTATCAATTAAAAGAATTGATGGTTTACTTAAACTGATAAAAGTATCAATATCGATAAAGTATCTAGGCTCCGTTCAGAGAATACCAAATTCGAAATAAAGTAATAGAATAATAGAATGGGAGTGTAAATGTAGTAATATAAATATACTAAAAAAAAAATATATATATATATATATAAATCTAAAATAAAAACATAAAAGAATTTAATAATATCTTAAAAAGAAAGAATATAATTCTAATTAATCCTAAGAAATCTAATAAATCTATAAATAAATATAAAAATATAAGTATAAGATATGTGTTATAAGATATATACATACTAAGATATGCTACGAGTATACTTACTATATGTATAGTAAGTAACTACCTACAAATAGCGTAGCATGATGAATACATCGAATAGTTTGGGGAAAGGTATGAAACGAATAAAAAAAAAGAATAAGTTGTACTGAAATCATTTGACCTATATGCACAAATGGAATTCGGACAAATATTCCCCCGGAGTAGAACAAGAACCTAAAAGAATTGAAAGGGCCCATTCAGGAACAAGAAAATTACATCGTTATTTGAATTTCGATGAAACAATACATCAATGAGAAGTTAGTGAAATAAGTTCCTAAAATTCTTTTTTATTTTTTGGGAAGGGGAAAAAGAAATAGGACTAGAATCGATACATTGATCTTTTATTTTCGCAATTATTTCGAACCGTATGCATCCAAAAGTGCACGTACGGTTCCTAAGGGATACTATTTTGCCCTAATCAACCGACTTCATCGAGAAAGATTACTTTTTTTAGGCCAAGAGGTTGATAGCGAGATCTCGAATCAACTTGTTGGTCTCATGGTATATCTCAGCATAGAAGATGCTACTAGGGATATCTATTTGTTTATAAACTCTCCGGGCGGATGGGTAATACCAGGAATAGCCATTTATGATACTATGCAATTTGTGTTACCAGATGTACATACAATATGTATGGGATTAGCCGCTTCAATGGGATCTTTCATTCTGGTCGGAGGAGAAATTACCAAACGTCTAGCATTCCCTCACGCTTGGCGCCAATGAGTTTTTTTTATTTGGAAAAAAAAAGAGAGACTATGCCCTCGCTGTATCGAATTTGAATCAAATATCAAATAAAGAATAAGTAATAATAGCATGGCACTTCGAGTTCGATATGAACAAACCATTATATTGTTTTTTTATTCTAACGTGAGATTTTGTATCGAGATAGTAGTATGAAATAAGGATATTTTTCCAAAATTGATCTTATATGTGAAACAAGAGTAAATTTCAGCGTCACAAACCATTATTCTTCCAAACCAGAAGCCTCTTTCTTCTTTTTATGTTATGAGAGAAAGAGTCAAAAAGATGAAAAAAAAAAAGATCATTTTTTCCTTCTTGGATCATATCAAAAAGAAACTTTGGGATTGCTAAACCACAGACGAGATAAATATATAAAGCAACAGAACCATCATAGTATCTTTTTTACTACTACGAAAGGAAGGGTGGTAAATGGATCATCTCACGATTTGGATCGAATGGGTTATTTTTCTTCTTTTCGATAGAAGAAATTCCATTGCAGAGCCGTATGCAATGTACAAAAGATGCCCGTACGGTTGTTTCATTCTATTTCTTATTGTTATTTTGATCCCCCCTTACTTTAAACCAATCGTGCGATATAGAGATAGAAGAACCGTTTATGATGTTAGATAAATATTATCAGGGTTATGATTCACCAACCTGCTAGTTCTTTTTACGAGGCACAAACGGGGGAATTTATCCTGGAAGCAGAAGAACTATTGAAGCTTCGCGAAACTCTCACAAAAGTTTATGTACAAAGAACGGGCAACCCTTTATGGGTTATATCCGAAGATATGGAAAGGGACGTTTTTATGTCAGCAAAAGAAGCCCAAGCTCATGGCATAGTTGATCTTATAGCGGTCGAAAATGAAAATACTGGGGATCTCTTATAAATTCTAAATATAGAATTCCGTTTCAAAATTTGAATCTTCCGTGTGAATAGAAATCATTCATAATCATCAAGTATCAGGTTAAGATCGATCTAAGCCAACCCGCTCTATTCTATCTAGAATGAGATTCTATAGACACGCCATGCCAACCATTAAACAACTTATTAGAAACATAAGGCAGCCAATAAGAAATGTCACGAAATCTCCCGCTCTTCGAGGATGTCCTCAGCGTCGAGGAACATGTACTAGGGTGTATGTGCGACTCGTTCAGTTCAGATCATGAGTTTTAAGAAATGCAAAAATCTTTTCCAGTATCAACGACCACTAACAATGAATTAGGATAGATAGAGTGTAAGATGGCCTTACTATTATCTAAAAAAGAAGATCTATCATCTACTTATTATTTAGTATGTTATGGAATTTATGGTTTCTATTGGTGCAAATCCAATCACTCCGTTTGAGATGAAAAGGGATTCTCCATTGGTAACAAATAGTTATCCATTAAGCGGAGGAAATAGTCTTATAAGAAGCAAAAAAAAAAAAAAAAGTTTATGCTTCTCTTCTTTAAAAAACGGACTAACAGGGTCAGCTACCTAGCCAACTCTCAGAATTAAATGCCGTCACTGTATAAATAGCTTTTTTGTGAAAAGGACTATGACTTTCTAATTAGAATTTAAAAATGGATGGGTAGGGGTAGAGCCAAAGAGCGTGAACTATACAAGTTCACAATAAAATTCGATGAAATGAAAGAAGAGGCTCCGGTGTATAGAGAGGACCTCACCGTTTCAGAAGTTGCCATAGAAACGAGGAAATCCACTATTCTTTTTTATTTAGTAGTTAGTAGCAGTCGAATTTCTTATTTACAGGTGAAATACCTTTAAGAAAGAAGAAATCGTGGTCGGGAAGGTCATAGTCGCAAAAGCCATTGGAATTTATATTTTATATATTGGAAGAATCCGTTTTGTTATTAATCGATCGGAGGAAAAGGATGACTGAAAGAAGAGAAATCAATTAGTTATTCAAGAAAGTTTCATTTGATTCAATGACCAGAGTTAAACGAGGATATACAGCTCGGAGACGTCGAAAAAGAATTCGTTTATTTGCATCAACCTTTATAGGGGCTCATTCAAGACTTACACGAACAACTACTCAACAAAGAATGAGAGCTTTAGTTTCCTCTCATCGAGATAGGAGCAGGAAAAAGAGAGATTTTCGTCGTTTGTGGATCACTCGGATAAATGCGGTAACTCGTGAGGGTAGGCTATTCCATAGTTATAGCCTATTCATCCACAATCTGTACAAGAGACAATTGCTTCTTAATCGTAAAATACTTGCGCAAATAGCCCTATCAAATAAGAATTGTTTTGATATGATTTCCAACAAAATCATCAATCAAAAAGAAGATACAAATTAAATGAAAGGAATGAAAGAATCTTAAGAAAATCTATTATACAAGAAACAAGAATGATTGAAACAGGATTTCCCGGAGTCCATTCTCCGGGAAGATAGAATAAAAAAAAAAATTAAGATTTGAGTAGTAGAAATAAACAAACATATTTCAAGAAAAAAAGATTTCTTCCCCATTTTTCCTTTTTTATAATAAAAGAATCAAATCTGGATTCTAGTTTTTTTTTGAACAAAACATTAATCTGAGCTTGAGTTCCGATTGGAGTTTTGAGGAGTATATCTATTTATTTTTGGTTCTAGGACCTGGAGTTCTAGGGATCGACTCCACCCTCTCCAATTGTTTCTCATTATTACGAAAAGGTAACGAAGATAAAATACGAGCTTGTTTTATAGCAATAGTAATTAATCGTTGTTGTTTCAAGGTCAACCTATTCGTCCGTCTAGATAATATTTTTCCTTGTTCACTAATAAATCGACTAATTAAACTCATGTTTCTATAATCGATTCGATCCCCCGATCCAATTGGGGGTAAACGTCTACGAAAAGATCGCTTGGATTTACGAAAAGGTTGTTTGGATTTATCCATGGTTTGCTTATTCCTTGTTTTTTATAAAATACAATTCTATTCTTTTTTTTTTCTTATTCATTTAAGATCCGACCAAAATAGGATTTGGTTTGTATTATATATGTTAAGATGTAAAGTTCTTATTCTTTCCGCTCCTTGGAAAAATCACACATGCATTCTGTTCCATCTATTTCTTTATTTCCCCATGAATCGTATACTTTTTACAATGGCGGCAAAATTTTCTCAATTCTAATCGATTGGGTGTATTGTGTCGATTCTTTTGAGTAATATATCTAGAAATGCCCGGCGATTCTTTATTGACACCCTTTCGAACACAACAGGTACATTCCAAAATCACTATAATTCTGATATCTTTACCCTTGGCCATGAACCTCCTTTTCATTTTGGATCGACTTCACTTTAGAACTCTCCTCATTCTCTTTTTGATCCGAACCAAATACAAAAGAGAATAAAAAAAGATCTAGATTCTATATATATATATATATATTTATTTATTTATTTATAAAAGTTACTAACTAGAAATGGAATTTGTAAATATTCTCTTTTTCAAATTACTAAAATATAATTAATATAATTACTAAAACTATAGAGAAAGAGAGTCATATTCATTAATAAAAGAATATTAAGAATATAAATATAGTAATAATTAAGTAATACAATCTTTTCTAATTATGAATTATTCCTATCCTAATCTCAGTATTTTCTTCTTTCTATGTTCTAATTTAGTAGAAACGCTCCCAGACTGGATCCATATTTCAATTTATTTTTCCAAAAATTTATCGTAGATTCACTGTATTTTGACTGAGGTTCAATACACTTTTTCTTTCTCTTTCTTTTTTAGGATAGGAAAGAAAAAGGAGCGAAATTGGAGCCATGTTACGTAGAATCGTATCTTAAATCTTCTTCATTTCTTCACAGATCAATACAAGAATTCAATCAGAATGAAAAAAAGGGGAATGACAAGGCATCTGGAAATAAACGATTAATTTCTATCAATATACCTGCTAAAGACCCAAACCATAGAGTGGTTAGCACAGGTACCGTTGAAAGATATGTTTTTATATCTCGCATTGAAAATCCTCCTTCTTATTTTATTGTAATACATATATAGTCCTAATTCTAATACATAGATCATAGATAACCCGATCTTTTAGTTCAAGATCATTTGTTTTTGAGCAAAATGAAATTAGGATTAGGAATTACTAACTAAAATGTATATGTACATGTAAAATTACCCAGGAGATTAAGATTTGCCGCCACCTAAAAAAGAAAAAAAAAAGAAGGATGTGGAAAACAAGACATGGATTTTATACAATGAAACTGTACAAAAATATTGAAAAGGGATGTAGCGCAGCTTGGTAGCGCGTTTGTTTTGGGTACAAAATGTCACGGGTTCAAATCCTGTCATCCCTACCTATTCTTTTTCCTATGGACAGTTATGAGGTGTTATATATCTACTGTTATAGGATATAAGAAGGCGCTCTTAGTTCAGTTCGGTAGAACGCGGGTCTCCAAAACCCGATGTCGTAGGTTCAAATCCTACAGAGCGTGATTCCGTTTATGTTATGTCGAATCACAATGAAATAACTTAACAAAGTAGAATTGCAACTAAGATTTGACCTCCTCCTTTTAGGAGGTCAATCAAAAAAATATATGTTATTTAATCAAAGGTCCAACCGATCACCGCGCCTGTATTGTAAATATGCAGTTACAAATAATCCTGTTAAAGTAATAGGAATTAGACCTAAGACGATTCCAAATAGAAAAACTTCAATCATTTAGATTTGTTTTAGGGAATAAAAAGAGAGGTAAGATCTATCCATAAATATTAATCTTAATTATCAGTGAATCTCAATGACCAGGAATTGGCAATTGACGCGGGAAGGAACCATAGAATACCTGAAATGAAATATTCTGAGAGGCTTTTATTTTTGTAAATTGTTTCTTTAATTTCATTCATTTCAAATAAGTCGTATCTTGTTCAAACCAATAAAGAGAGCTGGGGTTATAGTTGAAGCAGCCAGTAAAAAACCAAAATAACTAGTTAGAATAGGCATGAAAGAGCTAAATTAGATATGTTCTTTTACTACATATATGAATAAAACATTTACCTAAGTGATACGACGGTAAGAAAAACTAATTGAAAGAATTCGTTTAGTTCCGATTGAAAGTTCTTGATTCATCAGTCATTATAGACTGACACTAAAAAGAGAGAGAAGAGAGAAAAGATAGATAAGGTAGAATAAAGAGATTCATCAGCTGTGTCATTGACCGATCCTTTGATTCCGAATCAACATATTCATTGTGCAATATTCCAAAACGGAATTGTTTAAGTAATTTTAAATCTTGTAATAGGATAAAAGAATTGAATTTGAAAATAACCTACGTTTTGATCATTTCTTTTTCAATAGATCTAATC